ATAGATAGAACATTCAATTTAACAAATAGAATATCACAAATTGGACATTTTTTATTCGAAACGCCTCGTGATCTTCAACCAATTATGTGCTTCAATATAATTACCCGGAGTAAGCGCTATCGCTTGTTTCCAATACTCAGCGGCTTGATCGAACCAAGCCTCCGCAATTTCCGAATCTCCCTGTCGAATGGCCTGCTCTCCCCGGTAATGGCAGATCACAGCCATATTATTAAATGCTTGTGGTAAGAATGGGTTTCGTTCTAGTGCCCTAAAATAATATTCTAAGGCTTTCGTATGATCCCCATTACTTGTGTGAATAAGGCCTATGTTATAGAGTATATAACTTCGATCGTAGGGATCAATTTCTAGTCGCATAGCTTCATAATAATTCTGTAAAGCTTCTGCATAATTTCCTTCGGATTGGGCTGACATCCGTTACGGTCGTCATTCGATTAAAAGATAAACGAATCTCCGTTCCAGAACCGTACGTGATATTTTCATATCATACGGCTCCTCCCTTAATATGCATACTGAGAATATTTTTCTCGTTTTTGATTCCATGTATCTATTATTCTCATTATGAATTGAGCGGGGCTAGTGTTTTTGCACGAAATTTCTAGCCAACCTTCCTGCGTGGGAGCTTTTGTTAACATCAACCTTGTTGGTACTAGATAGAAATGGTAACTCCAACAATTTCTTTGTCCTCAACGCCCCCTAATTTCCAGGAATTAGTCACTTCAACAGTCTTTGATGGTTATATGGGTATCCAAGGTACGAACGAGATGGATATTTGTTGGCCCAACCATTCTTTTAAGTCCCAACCCGTAGAGGGGGGGTAAGTCATTTTTAACAAAGCTTTAGTCTTGTTGATTTCTAGGTGTAGTGCTTTTCACCAATGCTGCCTATTAGAACTAGTAGAGTGGGGTTGGCCCGGAATACAGAACCAACAGGTGTAACCTTTCGCTCAATACTAAAACGGCTAGTGGAAGCATATGAGGCTGCATTAATCGAGGATACACGACAGAAGGAATTGTTCTATTTATAAACTTCACCTTCAAGAAGCGTAGATTTTTTTCAACAATCTATCAAAAAAATGATTTTTTATTCTTTCTCATAAGAATAATAAGAATAAGACTGGGGTAAAAAAAAGAATCAAATCACACCATCTCTGTAATAGGTAAATGCCTCCTTTTCGCCCGAAGTTGTTGGAATTATTCGTAATAAAATATTGGCCACAACCGAAAAGGTCTTATCAATAAAATTTCCATTTATCCGTGATCTAGGCATAGGTACCAATCCATTCTAAAATTCTTTTCATTCCCCCTCTAGGGGGAAAATGACCCTACAAAGAAAGGAATTGTAAAATACGAAATAGCATAAAAAAGATTCAGTAAAAAAAAAACAGAAATTCAATATCAACAAATAAAATGTAAAGATGTGAACCCTCTACTACGACTCATATTAAAAGACTCAAATTGCTCCTTTTTGTAGGAAGAAAAAAATATTTGGATACAATTCGAAGTTATCCTATAGTATACGAACGGCCGAACTAGTCCTATTTCATCGAAGCTGAAGAATCAAGTCATTTTTCCTATCGATTCACTTTGGTTGGATTAGGATCCAAAGAGGGGGGAAATAAGCGAATAACTCTTCTATAATCTAAATGGAATAACCGTCTATTTTGTTTGTGTTATGTGCATAGTGAGTAGACACTATACAACCAAATAGCCCCAGGATGAGTCATGTATTTGTAAAAGATCTATGAAATAATCACCTTTTTGGTGAAAACTTCAAAATAAATTCATTTTCTAAGTTTTATGGAATTGTCGTTTAAATGGAATCATAATCGAAAGGTATCCATTAATCATAGTCTAAAAAACATAAACCCATCAATCCGTTGATTCCTTCCAATTCATTGATTTAATCTCGTATAAATATCATATCAGATCAGATATCAGACAAGGGCGGAAACGGCATCTTCGCAAATATGAAAAATATCTCTTTTAAATTTTCCCAAGAAAAAACTTTTTTATTTGAATACCCGAGCCTTGAAAAGATCTTGACCAAAAATGGGATCTTTTTTTAGTTAGAATTGGTTGGTTGTGCCTTACCTAGCCAAGCCCCCCCAAAAAATAGGAATAACTCGCTATTCGTTCGGTTCCTGGGTCATAATTGTTGTGTAGGAGAGGTGGCCGAGTGGTTCAAGGCGTAGCATTGGAACTGCTATGTAGACTTTTGTTTACCGAGGGTTCGAATCCCTCTCTTTCCGTAGCTTCACCCAACTCAACAACAGCGCCGACCGTAACAAATTAACCAAGAGGTATATCCTTCTTTCTATCTTTATATATATTCGAGATTCGAGATTCTAGATATATATATTTTCGATTTCTAATTAAATTACTGCGATATGTAAAATAATGGAATAAGGTCGACAAGAAATAAAAAAATCTCTGTCGATCTACGATACATGAGTGGGAAAAATCCGAATCAAAACCCTTACCTTAATCTTAAATCCATTTAGTTTGGGGAAAGGAGGCTCATTTTTCCGAAACCTTTTCTAAACCCTTTTATTTAAGGTAGGCTTAAGTCTGACGGGAATAATATTCTACGACCAGCAATTCATTTATTTTCAAACCGACCCACTTATTATCTATTATTTGATTGACTACTCCTTTATATGGGAATGGGTGAAGAGTTAAATGTTTTGGCAATTCCTCACTGTGGGATGAATCCAGATAATTTTGAACGAGAGCTTTTGATTTTTGCTTATCCCTCGCCATAACAATGTCGGTGGGTTTGCAACGATAACTTGGTATATCTACTATACGACCATTAACTAAAATATGTCTATGATTAACCAATTGGCGGGCTCCGGGAATAGTCGGCGCCATACCCAATCGAAAAAGGATGTTGTCCAAACGCATTTCAAGTAATTGGAGTAAAACCTGACCTGTTGACCCTTTGGCTTTTCTCGCGATACGGAAGTATTTAAGTAATTGTCGTTCTGTAATACCATAATGAAAACGTAATTTTTGTTTTTCTTCTAGACGAATACGATATTGAGATCTTTTCCCGGAACGTGATGGGTTTCTAAGATCTCTAGGCTTTTTATTAGTCAGTCCTGGTAAAACCCCCAGACGTCGTATTTTTTTGAAACGAGGCCCCCGGTAACGCGACATAAAAACTCCTTATTTATTGTTATTGATTGATATTTCATTTTTATATTAAAACTGAACGAAATCCCCTGAAGTATTCTCTTGATTGGACTAGAATGACTAATGGCACTAGACGGAAAAGTGAGATTAAAGATGTACGTATCCGAAGTTCCTCCTTGTTTTTGTATTAAAATGCATTATTCATTATTTTATTCTTGTATTTTCAATTTCATTTATGAATTTTATTTTCATATTTGAGTCTTTCAATTTTTATCATTTTTGTAATTGTATTTTAGTATATATATACATTAATATACATTAATTTCATTTTTATTTATTGTATATATTTTTTTATTCTTAGTTCAGTTACTATTTAGTTTTGAAGTTTTGTTGTATATTTCTTTCGATTCTATTCCCTAGAATAGAAATTAGAAATAGAAAGAAAGCAAAAACATAGAATTACATTTTCTTAATCGAATCAAAATGAAGTAATAAAAATATAAAATAACGAATCGAATAATATACAAACCAATATATATAAAACCATCGAAAAGAAAAATACGAAAAAGGATCCGTTGAGTTGTTCTGCCGAGACATAAGAAAGCGTCGACCTTTTGAAAAAGGAAAGGTGTCTTTATTCTTTCATTTCCAAGAAACAGAATCGTATAAAAAATAGAACAAATAGAGAAAAGCCGGCTATCGGAGTCGAACCGATGACCATCGCATTACAAATGCGATGCTCTAACCTCTGAGCTAAGCGGGCTCACATAAGAGAAACTTTACATGCATAATAATTCCAAAAACTAGATCTTAGCTATTAACTATTTATAAATCATAAAAAATAGAAAATATAAATCGATTTCAAACCTATATTGAAGTAAATAGAGTATAGAAATAAGATAAAGATTCCTATACCGATTTAGAATTTGATATTTATTACATTCCAATCCTAACAATTAGAATAATACATTTATCTTTTTTTATCAATCAAAAATTTTTAAATTTAGAATTTAATATACATTTATTTAGAAATCTTAATTTAATAAAAATGGGAATATATATATTATTATATTCTAATTATTATAATAAAATTTTTCAATTTGAATTCAATTATGAGTTCTATCTATAAAAATGAATTAATTCATTTGAATAAAATCAAAAAATGATAGATCAAGGTTTCAGATCAGAATAAAACATTCCGGTTGCTTTTATTTGGAAACTAAGACAAAAAAGAATCGATCCTTTGAGTATTTCAACTTTCATGGTAAAATGAAAAATAGGTTCATATCTATAGTGATAGATATCCGTCTATATTGAATTGAAGATAAAAAAGCGATAGAATTCTTTCTGGTTGGCCCATATCAAATATGAGCTACCACCAGAAATGAAAGAAAATAGGCAAAACAAAAAAGTATGAAATTCCTTTCAGTATATGAATTTATATATAGAATCGAATTTAAAGGTTCCGGTATAAAAAAAGGATTCAAAAAGGGAAAGTACATCACACTGAAATCTTCAGCATACAAAAAAGAGGGGATATGGCGAAATCGGTAGACGCTACGGACTTAATTGGTTTGAGCCTTAGTATGGAAACTTACTAAGTGATAACTTTCAAATTCAGAGAAACCCTGGAATTAAAAAAATGGGCAATCCTGAGCCAACTCCTGCTTTCAAAAAGGAAAGAAAAAAGGGATAGGTGCAGAGACTCAATGGAAGATGTTCTAACAAATGGAATTGACTGTCTTGCGTTGTAATATGTTATAAGAATTCTTCGATCTAAACGCCAAAAAGGATGAAGAAGAAACCTGCATAGGTACTTAAATAGAAAGACTATACTATAATATA